GTGCCGGTATAGACCGAAATTCCGTTATGGTTCAATTCGGACCGGTAATAGATACCAGGGCTTTGCAATATTTGATTGATCACAATTCTGTAAATTCCATTTACTATAGAAGTTCCCAGGGAATTCATTAGAGGAATGTTTCCAATAAAAATGGTTTGTTCTTGCATATCCCTACTGTTCTTCCAAATTAATCCCCCCGATACATATAATTCAGAAGAATATGTGAGTGATTCATATATAGCATCTCTTTCTTTTATCGATGGTTCTACTAATTGATATGTTTCCACAAATAATTGAAATTCAATTTCTTGATCTCTATCTTCAATTTTTGGAAACTTATAAAGTTCTTCTGCTAAGCCCTGATCAATGAACCTACAAAATCCTTCAAATTGTATCTGATTAAATCCAGGTATTGTAGACATTCCCCCATTTCCATCCCCAAGCATTTTTAATTTCCCATTTATTGAAAAAAAAAATCCCATTATTGGATCGTTTTTCATCCAATTATATGGATCGATCAGCACTGATGGAATTGCTATTCGGTTTACAGAATCACATAAAATTTTATCTAACTCCATATATGAATATATATGAATATGGAATGTCTGAAATACGTATGAACGGAGGAATAAAGTAAAGCGAATTTGGATTTTCTACTCAAATTGGAATTTGCAACAGATACAACTGGAAAAGAATTGAGAAATTCCACTTAACTTAGACTTATGGAATTTTCTATTTTATATAGAATAACAAAAAGGGATTCAATTTCTACTATTATTTATGATATTACATATTCCAATACAATTAGATACCAGTGAAATACATAATTCGTGATTTTATCTCTTCGATGAGATAAAAATCCAATAGTTAGAAACAATATAAAATTGTTTTTTTAACACTTAGCTTTTTTGCTTTTTTTTTCAGAGATATTTTTTTTTTATTTTAATAGAGTTTGTTCAAGCGCAGAAGAAGGCTTTATTAAGCATACGCGGATAGAACTATAGCTACCTATATATGTCTTTCCTTGTATTGCGGGTCTATTCTGTACAGCGCATGGCGTGTTCTAGCAAAATATCGATTTTCTATAGGAATCATAAACAGATAAGATATCTGATTAGCGGTATACGTGTAATAATTTATGTTCTGGGGTTTACATATACTCATAATTGTTGTTATAATTGAAATGGATAAGGCTTTTTTTTTTATTGATTTTTTTTATTGAATTATTGAAAAGAATCAATACTGGATAGTTAGATATCCATTTTGATTTTCTTATATAATTATAATTCGGGAAATACAATTTTAGATTCAAATTCGAGAATCGTTCATGAATTTTCATTCAATAGTTAACGGTTCCAATTTGTCCTGAATTTTGGCTTTTGTCACTGAAAATTCACATTTAATTTTTCCTTTCAATAGAAAGGAGAAAGAATTCAGATAGTGCGTGTTTTGACATACTATAGAAAAGTAATCAAAGAGATGGATCCAATCCAAAAAAAGAAGGATTTATTTTAGTTTTAGGAAAGGGATTCAGATTAAGAAAAATGGGATTCAAGATACAATTGCAAAAAAAAGAAGTTTAGTAAGAAAAAACAAAGAAGGGGGAGGATATTTTCTTCTATTTTTGATTTCTATTTTCTATTGCCTTGGCGACATGGCCGAGTGGTAAGGCGGGGGACTGCAAATCCTTTTTCCCCAGTTCAAATCCGGGTGTCGCCTGATCAACAAAAGAGGGGAAATACCTTATTCTGGTTTGCTGATAGATTGTCCCCAATAGAAACAGCGGAGGAAAAAGACTCGTGATATTTCCAAGAGCGCCGCTACTTATTTTGATTTTATTTGCCCTTAATCTTTCCCGATTCTACTAGCACTCATATAAGAACTTCTTATAATTAATTGAATTAGATTTTTTGGATTGTTTTATCAATGGTATTGGACAAAATCTTTTTTTTTACTCTGCACCAGCGATAATAATATTATTATTAGTGACTATTATTATTAATAGTCACTATTATTAGTGAAAAATAATGGAAAAAAGTGAACAATACTAGCAAAATTCCTTCATATTCATAGAGATAGGGGACATAATTCACATGGATATAGTAAGTCTCGCTTGGGCTGCTTTGATGGTAGTCTTTACATTTTCCCTTTCACTCGTAGTATGGGGAAGAAGTGGACTCTAGGGATACTACTAATTGATCTAGGGATACTACTAATTGAGTTGAGAAATGCAACTCTATCAATTCTTTTATAGATCGTTCCGCAAAGACTTTTAAATTTAACTATTTTAAATTTTAAATTGAACAATTTATAGTGAAATATTGAAATTGAATTCAATAATTGAATTCAATTTCAAAATTCTATTCGATTCGATATGAATAATATTTGAATAATACCCTTTTAATCATAATCAAATAAATATTTTAATGATTCCAGTGTTCATACTTCAAAAGTAAAAAGAATACAAATGATAGGAAAGTTATTCCAACCGAATTCTTCCTAAATTCTTTATTATATTATGATAAACCGGCTCTTATCAGAGTTATATATGGATAATAAGGAACAGCGGGACCTTTTTTACTTTTTATTTGTTTGCCTTTTTCTGGTTCAAAGACAAAAGAAAGTAGTTCTTTTTTTAGTTATTTAAAAGTTATTAAATTAAGATTTTCTACGGGAAATAAAATAGACATACTGATTCTCTAAGGGGATACTCCGCATACTAAGATATTTTCTTGGAGAAGTCACATATTGCGTACTTAGTACTTAGTTTAGTATTTTTTTTATTATTTTCGTTTTATAAATTTATAAATTCGATTTATGCTATACTTTATTGACTTGACTCATTTCATATTATGATTCAAAGATTTCAAATTGGCGAGGTTTACTAATCCTTTTCTTTTCGTCGAAATCTGAAAAAAACTCCTTTCCTTGGATGATTTGTCAACTGTTCAATCAATGGAATGCTAAAAAAAGATTTCTTGATTTTCTTTTATTAATACATACCCCGACTATTCTTTTTTTTTCTTTTCATTGATTTTATTATTTCAATGGATTCCGGGATTCATATTGACAATAATAAGAAATCCAGGAATTAGAATCATAAGAGTAAGAGGCGCCTTTCAACTATTCCAGATTAATTATTAATTGGAACCAACACAAATCAAACATATGAAAAAAAGAAATCCAATTTGAACCTTATCTACATTCCATATAGATAATTAATATCTATTGTCTAGATATCTATCTATATATGAAGATGACATTCTAGATTGATCCATATTAAGCCCAGTACCACTTTATATTCTAGTATACTAGAATAACAAAAATAGATAGTATGGTAGTAAATATATTACTTTCTACCATACTATCGGGTCTCATAGAATCCTGCTGATTCTAGTTCGCTCATTTCAGCTAAAACACAAAATTGGAATTATTTTCATTTTATTTCGTTAATTCTTGATATTGATAAGAACTAAGAAGTCAAGTTTCATTCAAATTAATCACTTTGACTAACAGTTTTTACATATATTATAAGTAAAAAAGCAGTAGGAACTAGAATGAACAGTGCAGTAGCAATAAATGCGAGAATATTTACTTCCATAATGTCATCGTTTCGTTTTTCTTTACTTCACAATAATTCGGGATTTAATCCCATAAGAGATGATAAATCTTTCGCCTCTAAATTCAATGGGATGAATTCCATCTCGATGATATCAAATCAGATCAATATCATGAATAACAATATCTGAACTCTCAAATCGATTTATCGTCGAGAATTGAATAGTATAACATAGAAAGATCATTTATTCATACCAAATCCAAAAAAGTATTCCTGACCCAATCGAAAATTTTCTTACTTTGTTACTTTATTTATCATTCTTTTCCATTCTTTCTTTTCTATCTTTTCTATCTTTTCTATTCTTTTCTATAAAACTATCTCCTTCCTTATACAATCATCTGACTAAGTATCATCTAATCCTCTTTAAACTTACATAAGTTACAAACAAACAAAAAAAAGTGCGATAAAGATAAGTCCTAGTACAGTATAAAAAAAAAATCGAATATTCTACCAAATTTACTTTTTTATAGTTTGTTTTTTCTTCGGCATAAATCCTTAAAAAAGATTATCGATTTCCTCTCTCTATAAGAGAGGCAGGGTCCTTATTTGATTTTTCTTTTATTAATATACTCTTTACTTGATTGAATTAGGAATGGGATCCATATTCCATATAATATATCAAAACTTCAGTGTACAATTTGAATGAGATAGATTGTTTCAAATAATTGAGGTTACACAAAATCAGAGCCAAAAAAGAATAAAGAAGAGACTTTTCCGATTAAAAGGATTTTATCAAAAGAATTTAAGTCATTTTGTACCGTACAAATAAGAATTCCATTTGTGTATGTGCTACCGGGAAAGATAGGGTACTCGATTCGATTTCATTATACGGATCGGGAGGAATCGAAAAGGCAAAATTCAGTGAGGTAGCTCTTGGAATCCTGAAGATGATGCTACCAATAATTGTACTAATCCACATGTGTCTTTATCCATCTCTATCGATACTAGTTGAAGAAATGAAATGAAAATGACCCTATTTGTATTTGCTTTGATGAAAAACGAAAATAAAGAAAATAAATTATATAAAATAATATTAATATTAAGGATCCACTTTGGGAATGAAATTCTGCTATTTGTACCCCTTATTACAGATTATAGAAAATGAAGAGATGAATTGATGTATTTTTTTTTATTGGATTATTGGTTATTTGTCGGGACTGACGGGGCTCGAACCCGCAGCTTCCGCCTTGACAGGGCGGTGCTCTGACCAATTGAACTACAATCCCAGGGAAACGAAATACAGCATACATATTCTTCTGATTTCATTCAAACACTTTCTGTTTAGATTTTAAATTGGAATCGCCTCGTTGTAACAGAGTGCGAGTGGTAGGTAATATTGATATCCACACGCATATAGATTTTAGTGATAATGGCACGAATT